GCTAGCGTAGCTTAATATAAAGCATAACACTGAAGATGTTAAGATGGGTCCTAAGAAACTCCGCATGCACAAAGGCATGGTCCTCACCTTATTATCCTCTTGCCCAACTTACTCCTGCAAGTCTCCGCATTTCCCGTGATGCCCTCAATGGACCCCCGCCCGGGGACGAGGAGCTTGCATCAGCTCGACAATTTTTAGGGCCAAGTCGCCTAGGCCTAGCCACAGCCCGATAGGGAATACAGCAGTCTTAAACTTTAAGGCGATAAGTGAAAAAATTGATTCAGTCCGGGTAAAGAGGGCCGGTAAAGGCTGGTCCTAGCCTCCGCGGTTGAACGAGTGGCCCCACATGATAACACCACGGGGTAAAGGGAGGTTTAGGAATGCAAATGCAATGAAGCTAAATGGCCCTTTCCTCCGTCATACGCTGTTAGAGCCGCCGGAAACCGTAACACGAAAGCCTGCTTTAATGAATCCTAGCTGATTGCACCAAAGCGGAGGATACAAAGATGGGATTAGATTCCCCACTATGCTCTGCCTTAAACCATGACACCAATTGACAACAATCTCCGCCTGGACACTACCAGCACCTGCTAGAAACGGCAAAGGACCTGACGGTGCCTACGATCCGACTAGACGATTCCTGGTTCTAGAACCGATAATCCCCGGTTGAACCTCTCCACTCCTAGCAAAATGAGGCTATTTACCAGTGGTCGCCAGGCTTACCCTGTGATGGTAATAGATGTAAGCTCAATCCGTAAAAGCCAATACGTCAGGTGGAGGTGTAGCTAATTAAGTGGGAAGTAAAGGCCTACATTTTGTATTCGGAGAATAAAACACGATACGCAATATGAAACTTTTATTGCTTGAACGAGGATTAAGTAGTAAATGGGAAAAAGAGAGTCCCTTTGAACTTCGCCTCTAAGGCGCGTACTCAGCGCCCGTCACTCGCTCCTGTGGAAAATGGCGCTAACATTACCTTTAAAAAACAGCACCGACGAGGGGGGAAAAGTCGTAACAAGCTAAGTGTACCGGAAGGTGCACTTGGATTAAACTCAGGGTATGGCTGAATAGTTAAGCATCTCACTTACACCGAGAAGATATCTGTGCAAATCAAATTACCCCGAACCAAACAGCTAGCTTAATTATTATACTAACAAAAAATATTAATAATAAGTAACTAACCTCCAACCAATAAATTAAATCATTCTAAATATCGTAGTATGGGCGACAGAAGATTCAACAAATCAATACAAAAAGTACCGCAAGGGAAAGCTGTAAGAGAAACTAAATAGCCCATATAATGTATTAAGCCGCAGAGCTTAACCCTCGTACCTAATTAGCATGATGATATAGGCAGAATAATAAAGGGAAAGATACGTTTAGTAGTACAGGATCCGAAACCTGGTGAGCTACCGACACATCCTAATCATTTTGGGGAAACTCATCTGCGTGGCATTAACAGTGAGAGCATCGCGGGTACAAGTGACAGGTCTACCCAACCTGGTCATACCTGTTGTGTTAGAAAAGGAATACAAGATCAGCCACGTATTCACGGCAAATTTAAAATTTATAAGTAAAATATAGAGCATCATACGAATGTTAGTTAAAAGGGCTACAGCCCTTTTAACACAGGATACAGGACTTTAAAGGAGAATAAAGCTCATAATATACAAAACATAATGTCGTAGTGGGCCTAAGAGCAGCCATCTAAATAAAAAGCGTTAAAGCTTAAACAAAAACAGTTCATAATACTGATAAAAAATCTTACTTCCCTTAAAGTACTAGACCAATCCATGCACCCATGGAAGAAAGTATGCTAAAATGAGTAACAAGAAGAACACAACCATCTCCCCGCTTGAGTGTAAGTTGGATTGGACCAACCACTAACAATTAACGAACCCAATAAAAGAGGGAATTGTGAATATCAAACTAATTAAGATCGCACAACCAATAATCCTCCTCCCGACACAGGTATCCATAACAAGGATTCGACTGAAAGGAAGGGATGGAAGTCGCAAACTCATGCGTCCCCTGTACCAAAAACACCGCGTCCGCCAATAACAAATAAAGGACGTCCGGCCTGCCCTGTGAGTTCAAGTTCAACGGCCGCCGTATTCTGACGGTGCAAAGCTAGCGCAATCGCTCGTCGTTAAAAAAGGTCCTGTATGTATGGCAAGACGATGGCTTGACTGTCTCGCCCTTGAGGTCAGTGAAATTGATCTATCCGTGCAGCTGCGGATATATTATACAAGACCCAGAAGACCCTTTGGGGCTTTAGGTACAAGACTTAGCTTACGTTAAATAATCTTCAAAGCACATAGCTTAGTGAAAATAACTTTACCTTCGCTTGGGCCGACCGTAGAGGAAAAGAAGCCTCGAAGTGGATAGGGTTCAACCCAGAAACTAAGAAAAACAATTGTACGACACAGAACTCTGACCATAATGATGCGGCTTATAAGTCGATCAACGAACCTAGTTGCCCTAGGGATAACAGCGCAATCCTCTCCCAGAGTCCATATCGACGAGGGGGTTTACGCTCTCGATGATGGTTCAGGAGATCCTATGGTGCGGCCGCTGTTAAGGGATCGTTTGTTCACGATTAGAGTCCTAGGTGATCTGTTCAGAGCGGAGTATTCCAGGTCAGTTTCTATCTGTAACGCTACTTTTCCTAGTACGAAAGGATCGGAAAAGAGGGGCCCATACTTAAAGCACGCCCCACCCCTAATTAATGAAAACAAATAAATTAAATAAAGGGAGGGCCAAAACCCCAACCATCCGAAATAAGGACATACTGGGGTGGCAGAGCATGGTAAATTGCGAAAGGCCTAAGCCCTTTAAACCAGAGGTTCAAATCCTCTTCCCAGTTTATGCTAAACATCCTAATAACACATCTAATTAACCCCCTAGCCTACATTGTACCTGTTCTCCTAGCAGTAGCCTTCATATCTCTAATTGAACGAAAAGTATTAGGATATATTCAGCTACGAAAAGGACCAAACCTAGTAGGACCTTACGGATTGTTACAACCTATTGGCGATGGAGTTAAACTATTTATTAAAGAACCAGTCCGGCCCTCCAGTTCTTCTCCATTGCTATTCTTAGCCACTCCAAAATTAGCACTTACCCTAGCCATAAGCCTATGAGCACCAATACCCATACCCCACCCACTAACTGACCTTAACATAGGATTCCTATTATTTCTAGCCCTATCAAGCCTGCCTGTATATTGAATCCTAGGGTCAGCTTGAGCATCAAATTCAAAATATGCATTAATTGGGGCCCTCCGGGCTGTGGCCCATACAACTTCATATGAAGTAACCCTAGGACTTATCCTCCTTTCAGTTATTATCTTTTCAGGGGGATATACTCTACAAACATTTAATATTACCGAAGAAAGCATCTGACTACTCATTCCCCCCTCACCTCTCGCCGCATTATGATATCATACAACACTAGCCGAATCAAACCGAGCACCATTTGACGAAACAGAAGGAGAATCAGAACTAGTCTCTGGTTTCAACGTAGAATATGCAGGAGGACCCTTCGCCCTATTTTTCCTAGCCGAGTATGCTAACATTTTATTAATTAACACAGTATGAGCTGTACTATTCCTTGGAGCCTCACACATTCCAAACTTTCCCGAACTCACAACAATTAATCTCATACATAATGCCGCGCTATTATCAATTTTACTCGTATGAGTACCACCCTCTTATCCAGGATTCCGATATGATCAATTAATACACGAAGTCTGAAAAAATTTCCTCCCCCTAACACTCCCCTTAGTGCTATGACACACCGCTCTGCCTATTGCACTAGCAGGCCTCCCTCCACAACGATAATTCAGGAACGGTGCCCGAATGCCTAGGGACCACTTTGATAGAGTGGCTTATAGGGCTTAAAATCCCCTCAGTTCTTAGAAACAAGGGGATCGAACCCATGCCCAACAGATCAAAACTCTTAGTGCTTCCTCTACACCACTTTCTAAGATGGGGTCAGCTAATTAAGCTTTCGGGCCCATACCCCGAACATGACGGTTAAAGTCCCTCCTCCATCAATGAACCCATACGTACTTGCAAATCTACTATCCAGCCTAGGACTAGGAACTACCTTAACCTTTGCCAGCTCTCACTGACTACTAGCGTGAATACGCCTAGAAATTAATAGCTTAGCTCACTGCCCCCTAATAGCGCAACATCACCACCCCCGCGCAGTTGAAGGAACCTGAAAATACTTTTTAACCCAAGCCACCGCAGCAGGAATTATCCTCTTCGCAAGCACAACAAATGCCTGTTTTACCACAGCATGAAGTATCAACGACCTATGTAACCCCATCGCCAGCACAATATTTATAACTGCTCTAGCACTTAAAATTGGACTCGCACCAATACACTTCTGAATACCAGAAGTTCTTCAAGGGCTAGACCTACTAACAGGACTAATTCTGTCTAGCTGACAAAAACTTGCCCCCTTCGCACTAATTATTCAAACAGCCCAAACCATCGACCCTTTATTATTAACCCTTTTAGGAGTTATATCCACCCTAGTAGGAGGGTGAGGAGGACTCAACCAAACCCAATTACGAAAAATCCTAGCATATTCGTCAATTGCACACATAGGCTGAATAATTGTTGTTATCCAATACGCCCCTCAACTAACGGCTACTCGCACTAGTACATACATCATTATAACGTCCGCAGCATTCCTCACCCTTAAAATATCATCCACCACTAAAATTAATACACTTGCCACAACCTGATCAAAATCCCCAACCCTAACGGCAACCACCGCCCTAGTATTACATTCACTAGGAGGCCTCCCCCCACTCACAGGCTTCTTACCAAAATGATTAATTTTTCAAGAATTAACAAAACAAGATCTCCCCGTTATTGGCAGTGTGATAGCCCTATCCGCCCTAATTAGCCTATATTTCTACGTAGGACTATGTTACGCAATGACACCAACTATTTCCCCTAACTCAATCAACTCAACTACCCCCTGACGAACTCAAACAACGCAAACCCCCCTACCTCTAGCCGTATTTACCATAGCGGCCCTTGGACTACTAGACATAACTCCAACCGTTATAATACTAACCACCTAGGGACTTAGGATAACTTCAGACCAAGAGCCTTCATAGCTCTAAGCAGAAGTGAAAATCTTCTAGTCCCTGATAAGACCTACAAGAGTCTATCTTGCATTTTCTAATTGCAAATCAAATGTTTTTATTAAACTAAGGCCTTACTAGATGGGAAGGCCTCCATCCTACAAACTCGTAGTTAACACCTAAGCGCTCAAGCCAGCGAGCATCCTTCTACTTTTCCCGCCTCCAGCCTGATAAGGCGGGAAAAGCCCCGGCAGACTATTAATCTACGTCTCTGGATTTGCAATCCAACATGTTTCTCCACCACGGGGCTGTGATAGGAAGAGGACTCAAACCTCTGTCTTCGGGGCTACAACCCACCGCCTAAACGCTCGGCTACCCTACCTGTGGCAATCACGCGCTGATTCTTCTCTACCAACCACAAAGACATTGGTACCCTCTACCTAGTATTTGGTGCCTGAGCCGGGATAGTAGGCACTGCCCTAAGCCTTTTAATCCGAGCCGAACTGAGCCAACCAGGAGCACTTCTTGGCGATGATCAAATTTATAATGTTATTGTTACCGCCCACGCTTTTGTTATAATTTTCTTTATAGTAATACCTATTCTTATCGGCGGGTTCGGAAATTGACTTGTACCCTTAATAATTGGGGCCCCAGACATAGCATTTCCACGAATAAATAATATAAGCTTCTGGCTTCTTCCCCCATCATTTCTCCTTTTATTGGCTTCTTCTGGTGTTGAAGCAGGAGCTGGAACAGGGTGAACTGTATACCCGCCCCTTGCAGGAAACCTAGCCCATGCAGGAGCATCTGTTGATTTAACGATTTTTTCACTGCATTTAGCAGGTGTTTCATCAATTTTAGGAGCTATTAATTTTATTACCACCACAATTAATATAAAACCACCAACTATTTCTCAATACCAAACTCCCCTATTTGTGTGAGCTGTTCTAGTAACAGCTGTACTGCTTCTTTTATCATTACCAGTACTAGCTGCTGGCATTACAATACTTCTTACAGACCGGAACCTTAACACAACATTTTTTGACCCAGCTGGTGGTGGGGACCCAATCCTTTACCAACATTTATTCTGATTCTTTGGCCACCCAGAAGTTTATATTCTTATCCTTCCAGGGTTTGGTATTATCTCCCACGTTGTAGCGTACTATTCAGGTAAAAAAGAACCATTCGGCTACATAGGAATAGTTTGAGCTATGATGGCCATTGGCCTTCTAGGCTTTATTGTATGAGCCCAACACATATTTACTGTCGGGATGGACGTAGATACCCGTGCATACTTTACATCTGCAACAATAATTATTGCCATCCGAACAGGTGTAAAAGTATTTAGCTGATTAGCCACTCTTCATGGGGGATCAATTAAATGAGAAACCGCAATACTATGAGCCCTTGGATTCATCTTCTTATATACAGTTGGGGGACTCACAGCAATCGTCGTATCTTATTCATCACTTGATATTGTACTCCATGACACATACTACGTAGTAGCACACTTGCATTATGTACTATCAATGGGTGCTGTATTCCCCATCTTGGCAGCCATCGTACACAGCTTCCCGCTATTAACAGGATACACCCTACAAACCCCGTGAACAAAAATGCACTATGGCGTAATATTTATTGGAGATAACCTCACTTTCTTGCCTGAACACTTCCTAGGCTTAGCAGGGATCCCACGACGATTTTCTGACTACCCAGAAGCTTATGCACTCTGAAATACAGTATGCTCTATTGGATCCCTAATCTCTCTAGTAGCAGTAATGATGTTGTTATTCATTTTATGAGAAGCCTTAGCCGCCAAACGAGAAGTAATATCTGTAGAACTAACGACAACAAACGTTGAATGGCTTCACGGGTGCCCTCCTCCTTATCACACCTATGAGGAACCAGCATTTGTCCAAATTCAATCAAAATAACGAGAAAGGTAGGATTTGAACCCCCGTATACTGGTTTGAAGCCAGTCTCATGACCACTCTGTGACTTTCTTCTAAAGACATTAGTAAAATACGCATATTACATCCCCTTGTCGAGGTGAAATTGCAGGTTAAATCCCTGCATGTGTTAAGCTCAAAGCTTAATGGCACATCCAACACAACTAGGATTCCAAGACGCGGCATCACCCGTTATAGAAGAACTTCTACACTTTCACGACCACGCATTAATAATTGTGCTCCTAATTAGCACCTTAGTATTATATATTATTACTGCAATGGTTTCATCTAAGCTCACTAACAAATATATTCTAGATTCCCAAGAAATTGAAATCGTATGAACCATTCTACCAGCCCTCATTTTAGTCTTAATTGCTCTACCCTCCCTACTCATTTTATATCTTATAGACGAAATCAACGACCCACACCTAACAATTAAAGCAATAGGACACCAATGGTACTGTAGCTACGAGTATACAGACTACGAAAATTTTGGCTTTGACTCTTACTTAATGCCAACTCAAGACCATACCCCAGGACTATACCGAGTTCTACAGACTCATCATCGAATGCTTGTCCCAATAGAAACCCCAGTCCGAGTCTTAGTATCCGCTGAAGATGTACTACATTCTTGAGCCGACCCAGCCCTAGGTGAAAAAATAGACGCAGTCCCAGGACGACTAAACCATACCGCCTTAATTGCCTCACGCCCAGGCCTACTCTACGGAGAATGCTCTGAAATCTGCGGCGCGAACCACACGTTTATACCAATCGTAGTCGAAGGAGTCCCACTAGAACATTTCGTAAACTGATCGTCTATCATAGTAGAAGACGCCTCGCTAGGAAGCTAAATATTGGACAAAGCGTTGGCCTTTTAAGCCAAAGATTGGTGACTCCCGACCACCTCTAGTGAAATGCCACAATTAAACCCCGGCCCATGATTCGCAAATTTAGTATTTTCGTGATTAATCTTCTGAACCATTATTCCAACTAAAATCTTTTATCATTCTTCACCAAATGAACCAGGCCCAGTAACTGCTGAAAAACACAAAACTGAATCCTGAGATTGACCATGATAAGCAGCTTTTTACCCCAATTGGCAAGCCCATCCTACCTAGGTATCCCACAAATTGCTGTCGCAATTGCATTACCCTGAGACCTCTCGCCATCCCCATCATCCCGATCAGTTAATAACCGACTCATTACACTCCAAGGATGATTTATTAATCGTTTTACTAAGCAACTGCTTCTACCCGTATATGTACGACGAGATAAATGAGCAGTTATAGTAGGCTCTTTAATAATTTTCTTAATTACTATTAATATATTAGGCCTACTTCCATACACCTTTACACCAACCACACAACTATCACTAAACATAGGATTCGCTGTACCACTTTGACTTGCAACAGTAATTATTGGCATACGAAATCAGCCAACAGTTGCTTTAGGACATCTTTTACCAGAAGGAACACGTAACCGCCTGAATCCAGTACTTATTATTATCGAAACAATCAGCCTATTTATCCGACCATTGGCCCTAGGCGTACGACTCACAGCTTATCTAACCGCAGGCGACGTACTAATTCAACTTATCGCTACAGCCGTATTCGTCCTCTTACCAATGATACCTACAGTAGCAATTTTAACCGCCGCTGTACTCTTCTTACTAACATTAATAGAAGTCGCAGTAGCAATGATGCAAGCCTATGTATTTGTACTCCTCATAAGCCTATTTCTCCAAGAAAACCTCTAAATGGCCGTCCAAGCACATGCCTATCATATAGTCGACCCAAGCCCTTGACCTCTAACCGGAGCCATTGCCGCTCTACTAATAACATCCGGCTTAGCATTCTGATTCTACTTCGACTCAACAACACTAATAACTCTCGGGATCATTCTTCTACTTCTCACAATATATCAATGATGACGAGACATCATGGGAGATGGAACCTTCCAAGGTCATCACACACCCCCAGTTCAAAAAGGACTACGAAATGGAATAATCCTCTTTATTACTTCTGAAGTATTCTTTTTCCTCGGATTCTTCTGAGCCTTTTATCACTCAAGCCTAGCACCAACACCAGATCTCGGGGGATGCTGACCCCCAACCGGAATTATCCCATTAGACCCTTTCGAAGTGCCGCTTCTAAATACAGCAGTACTATTAGCATCCGGAGTAACGGTAACATGAGCACACCATAGTCTTATAGAAGGAGAACGAAAACAAGCCATTCAATCCCTCACAATTACAATTCTACTAGGACTATATTTTACAGCACTACAAGCCATAGAATATTATGAAGCCCCATTTACGATTGCAGATGGAGTTTACGGATCAACGTTTTTCGTTGCTACAGGCTTTCATGGCCTACATGTCATTATTGGATCAACCTTCCTAGCTGTATGCCTTCTCCGCCAAATTTTATTCCACTTTACATCTGACCACCACTTTGGTTTCGAAGCCGCCGCTTGATATTGACATTTTGTTGACGTAGTATGACTATTCCTCTACGTATCAATCTACTGATGAGGCTCATAATCTTTCTAGTATTAAAGTTAGTACAAGTGACTTCCAATCATTTAGTCTTGGTTAAACCCCAAGGAAAGATAATGAACCTAATTACAACTATTTTTATTATTATAGCAACTTTATCCTTAGTCCTAGCCTTGGTATCATTTTGATTACCACAAATAAATGCAGACACAGAAAAACTATCACCGTATGAGTGCGGATTTGATCCATTAGGATCTGCTCGACTACCATTTTCACTACGATTTTTCCTAGTAGCAATCCTATTCCTTCTATTCGATTTAGAAATCGCTCTCCTTCACCCCCAGCCCTGTGGGGATCAAGCCCACATCCCCACCCAAGCATTGTTTTGAGCTACAACACTGCTAATTCTATTAACCCTAGGAATAATTTTCCAATGTACGCAAGCTGGCCTCGAATGAGCAGAATAGGGAGTTAGTCCAAAACAAGACCTCAGATTTCGGCTCAGAAAATTATGGTTTAAGACCATAACCCCCTTATGACACCCGTACATTTTAGCTTAAGCTCAGCATTTATTCTAGGTTTAATAGGTGTAGCATTTCACCGTACCCACCAACTTTCAGCACTCTCGTGCTTAGCAGGAATAATATGATCCCTATTTATTGCACTGCCCCTATGAGCTCTGCAATTCGAATCCACAGCTTTCTCGACAGCGCCTCAATTACATCTAGCGTTCTCCGCTTGTCAAGCAAGCACAGCCCTAGCATTATTAATTGCCACAGCCGGCACCCACGGAAATGACCGCCTACAAATCCTCAACCTTCTACAATGCTAAAAGTGTTAATCCCCACAATCATGCTATTTCCAACAATCTGATTAACCTCCCCTAAATGACTATGAACAACTACGACAGCGCACAGCCTCTTAATTGCCTTCATTAGTCTATCATGATTAAAGTCAACATCAGAAACCGGGTGAACCTTTTCCAATATATATGTAGCCACAGATCCACTATCAACCCCCCTATTAGTAGTAACATGCTGATTATTACCATTAATAATTCTAGCCAGCCAAAACCATACTAACCCAGAACCAATTAGCCGACAACGCTCGTACATCACACTCCTTGCCTCACTTCAAACCTTTCTAATTATAGCATTTGGCGCTACAGAGATTATTATATTTTATATTATGTTTGAAGCCACACTCATTCCAACCCTAATCATTATTACCCGATGAGGAAATCAAACTGAACGCCTAAACGCAGGAACTTATTTCCTATTCTACACCCTAGCAGGATCGGTCCCACTTTTAGTTGCTTTACTCCTCCTCCAACAATCTACAGGAACCCTATCAATATTAGTACTCCAATATTCACAACCACTGCAACTCAACTCATGAGGCCACATAATTTGATGAGCAGGCTGCCTAATCGCATTCCTAGTTAAAATACCTTTATACGGCGTCCACCTATGACTACCAAAAGCACACGTAGAAGCCCCTGTAGCAGGATCAATAGTACTTGCAGCAGTCCTACTTAAACTGGGGGGATACGGAATTTTACGTATGATAGTTATATTAGACCCCCTATCAAAAGAACTAGCTTTGGCATTTATTATCCTAGCCCTCTGAGGAATCATCATAACCGGCTCAATTTGCCTACGACAGACAGACCTAAAATCACTAATTGCCTACTCGTCCGTAAGTCATATAGGATTAGTAGCAGGAGGAATTTTAATTCAAACACCATGAGGATTCTCAGGAGCAATTATCTTAATAATTGCCCATGGATTAGTATCCTCAGCACTATTTTGCCTAGCCAACACAGCATATGAACGAACACACAGCCGAACAATAATCCTTGCCCGAGGACTACAAGTAATCTTTCCATTAACCGCAGTTTGATGATTCATCGCTAATCTCGCCAACTTAGCACTTCCGCCCCTACCTAATTTAATAGGGGAAATCATAATTATTACAACCTTATTTTATTGATCCCCATGAACAATCTTACTTACAGGACTAGGCACATTAATTACAGCTGGTTACTCCCTATATATATTCCTTATATCACAACGAGGTCCAGCACCGAGCCATATTACAGGACTCCAACCATTCCACACTCGAGAACACCTAGTAATAACCTTGCATCTAATCCCAGTTATCCTCTTAGTAACAAAACCGGAACTCATATGACGATGATGCTACTAGTAAGTATAGTTTAACCAAAATATTAGATTGTGATTCTAAAGACAGGAGTTAAAATCTCCTTACTCACCAAGGAAGGACAGAAATCAATAAGTACTGCTAATCCTTATGTACCGCGGTTAAAATCCGCGGCTTCCTCACGCTTCTGAAGGATAACAGCTCATCCATTGGTCTTAGGAACCAAAAACTCTTGGTGCAAATCCAAGTGGAAGCTATGTATTCAACAACCTTAATTATATCGTCCTCATTTATTCTAGTTCTTACAATCCTTATATTTGCGCTACTAACAACATTAATGCCAAAACCTCAAAAACCAGAGTCAGCAGGTACACACGTTCAAACCCCCGTCAGCACTGCATTCTTCATTACCCTCCTTCCACTTATAATCTTTTTAGACCAGGGAATAGAAAGCATTACTACATTCTACCATTGAATAAACACACACATATTTGACACAAACAAACGCTTTGAATTTGACCTTTGATCTCTCATCTTTACCCGAATTGCCCTTTACGTCACCTGATCCATTCGAGAATTTGCACTATGGTACTTACACTCTGACCCCTACATAAACCGTCTTTTTAAATATCTTCTCCTATTCCTACTAGCTATAATCACTCTAGTCACAGCTAATAATATATTCCATTTATTTATTGGCTGAGAGGGAGTTGGATTTATGTCATTCTTACTAATTGGGTGGTGATACGGACGAGCAGATGCCAATACAGCAGCCTTCCAAGCCCTCATCTACAACCGAGTAGTAGACATCGGACTAATCTTAAGCATAGCATGATTTGCATTAATGCTTAACTCCTGAGAAATCCAACAAAACTTCTTCCCATCAAAAAACTTCGACATGACAATTCCTCTAATCGGACTAATCCTTGCGGCAACAGGAAATTCGGCCCAATTTGGCCTACATCCCTGACTCCCTTCTGCCATGGAGGGCCCTACACCAGTATCACCCCTATTACACTCCAGCAGCATTGTTGTTGCAGGAATCTTCCTAATAATCCGCGTTCTCCCCCATATAGAAAACATCAACCTAGCACTGACAATCTGTCGTTGCATAGGCGCACACTCTAGTTTATTTACAGCCAGCTCCGCCTTAACTCAAAATGATATCAAAAAAATTGTAGCTTTCTCTACATCTAGTCAACTAGGACTAATAATAGTCACAATTGCACTAAACCAACCACTACTAGCATTCCTCCACATTTGCACGCACGCATTCATTAAGGCCATATTAATCTTATGTTCCGGATCAATTATCGTCAGCCTAAACGATGAACAAGACATCCGATCAATAGGAGGTCTTCACAACCTGATACCTGCCACCACGACCTACCTTACAATCGGCAGCCTAGCATTAACAGGAACCCCATTCCTAGCCGGCTTCATCACAAAAGATGCCATCTTCGAACCCATAAACACCTCTTACCTTAACGGCTGAGCCCTAACCCTTACATTAATTGCCACATCATTCACCGCAGTTTATAGTTTTCGAGTAGTATTCTTCGTAACCATGGGATCCCCTCGATTTTTACCACTATGCCCTATTAATGAAAACAATCCACTAGTAATTAACCCCATTAAACGACTTGGCTGAGGAAGTATTATTGCAGGACTTATTATCACCTCTAATTTTCTACCCTCAAAAACACCTATCATAACTATACCAACTACTCTAAAACTACCCGCCCTCATAGTAACTATCGCCGGACTTTCAGTAGGGATAGAACTTACAGCAATAACCAACAAGCAAATGAAAATTACCCCCACATTCCCCATACATGCTTTCTCAAACATACTTGGATATTTCCCCGCAGTAATTCATCGACTTCGCCCTAAACTCGACCTAATCCTAGGACAGTCAATTGCCACCAAATTGCACCAAACGTGACTAGTAATCACTGGACCAAAAGGATTAGCACTAACCGAAATAACAATTTCAAAAATTACAAGTGATATCGTACGAGCCATAATCAAAACCTTCTTAACTATCTTCCTTCTAACCCTAACCCTGGCCATCCTTTTAACTCTTATTTAACCCGTATTTTTCGGACATGTTGCTCAATATTTAGGCGATGGATGATTGCTGCTGATCACAGAAATAATATAGCTGTAAAGAAAGGATGGGTACAAATATGGAAGAATGCTAATAACAGCCACCCCACTAATATCCCCCCGCAAAACACAAAACTCTTTGAGTCCATCCACAACAACCCAAGAACCCTCATACCAACCCCCTCAAAAAATGGCCGCTACCAAACCAACTCCAAGTAAGTAAGCTAAAACATATCCTAATACAGAGCGACTGCCTCAAGCCTCCGGGAATGGCTCAGCAGCCAAAGCTGCTGAATAAGCAAAAACCACATGCATCCCCCCTAAATAAATTAAAAAAAGAACCAATCATAAAAAAGAACCCCGATGGCCAACTAAAACCCCACACCCAACCCCAGCTGCAACTACCAACCCAAAAGCAGCAAAATAAGGCGTAGGGTTAGAAGCAACAGCAACTACGCCCTGAACCAAAGCCATCAATAATAAAAAGATAAAATAGGTCATAATTCTTGCTCGGATTTTAACCGAGACCAGTGACTTGAAGAACCACCGTTGTAGTTCAACTACAAGAACAATAATGACAAGCCTACGAAAAACACATCCCATCCTAAAAATTGCTAACGACGCATTAGTTGACTTACCAACCCCACTAAACATCTCAGCATGATGAAACTTTGGATCATTATTAGGACTATGTTTAATTACTCAAATTTTGACAGGACTATTTTTAGCCATACATTATACTTCTGACATTACAACAGCATTTTCATCAGTAGTACACATTTGCCGAGATGTAAACTATGGCTGACTCATTCGAAATACACATGCCAACGGGGCATCATTTTTCTTTATTTGCCTTTACATTCACATTGCCCGAGGATTATATTACGGATCTTACCTTTATAAAGAAACCTGAAATATTGGAGTTGTATTATTTTTACTAGTTATAATAACCGCTTTTGTGGGCTATGTTCTTCCATGAGGACAAATATCATTTTGAGGGGCCACAGTAATCACAAACCTGCTTTCAGCCGTACCATATGTAGGGGACCTTCTAGTACAATGAATCTGAGGAGGATTTTCAGTAGATAACGCAACTCTAACACGATTCTTCGCATTCCATTTCCTATTACCATTCGTTGTTATTGCCATGGTTATTTTACACCTGCTTTTCTTACATGAAACAGGATCAAATAATCCCCTTGGTTTAAACCCTAATATAGACAAAATCCCATTTCACCCATACTTTTCAAACAAAGACCTCTTTGGCTTTGCCATTATATTAATTTCCTTAGCACTACTAGCATTATTTTCCCCAAACCTCTTAGGAGACCCAGAAAACTTCACCCCAGCCAACCCATTAGTAACACCCCCACACATTAAACCAGAATGATATTTTCTGTTTGCCTACGCGATCCTACGATCTATTCCTAATAAACTAGGAGGTGTACTAGCCCTACTATTCTCAATCCTAGTCCTAATAGTAGTGCCAATTCTACACACTTCTAAACAACGAGGACTAGCATTTCGCCCTGCTACCCAATTTCTATTTTGAACCTTAGTAGCAGACATACTAGTACTCACATGAATTGGAGGGATACCTGTGGAGCACCCATATGTTATCATTGGTCAATTAGCATCAATCCTATATTTTATGTTATTCTTGGTCTTATTCCCAATCACAGGCATCTTAGAAAACAAAACACTAGAATGAGCTTGCCCTAGTAGCTTAGCCTAAAAGCATCGGTCTTGTAATCCGAAGATCGGAGGTTAAATTCCTCCCTAGCGCCCAGAAAAGGGAGATTTTAACACCCACCCCTGGCTCCCAAAGCCAGAATTCTAAATTTAACTATCTTCTGATAGTAACCTATATGGTTTAGTACATAATATGTATTATATTACATAATGCATTAGTCCATATATATGTATTATCTCCATTGCACTTATATTAATCATAAACCAAGTACTTACGTTGAAGACGCATAAACGAATAATTGTAAATTGACAAATAATTATTTCAACCTGGCTGAAAATAGATTGTTGCCCGTGACTTGTGCTCAATTTTTTGCTTGAAATTACCAAGTAAGATTTAATAAGACTATTTTAGTGTAGTAAGTGACCAGCAAGCAGTTCTATATAATTGTATTTTATGCATCATAGATTCTGGGCCAATTATTGTGAGCGTGGCACTAATTGATCTAGTCCATGCATGTGCTTCGTGCTTCAGCAACATATCTCTTAAAATCCGCCCTTTGGTAATAATAGCTGCCAATTCATGAATCATTTGTCCTACAAACATTTGATTTACCCCGCATGCGCGCATCGTTCTATATGCATAGGCCTGTCTCCTATTGGTCTCTTTTGACCTTGGTATTTCAGAGTGCAGGCGCAATTGCTATATTTAGCTTCAAGAGTTTGCTAGCATGTTGTTAAATAAACATTTATAATTGATAGTCAAAACTTTAGATTTACTTAGCTGTAACTGAACTGCTTATATATATTCTTACCGGCTTTACTTCCCCGTATGATTTACGCCTCAGTCGTCGCGTTTCTTTCGCGACAAACCCCTAGCACCCTACGCTCAGCATACCTCTATCCATGACCAAACCGCTAAACCAGGGAAGCCTCGAGAAATAAAAACTATCAAGTACAATTATGGGGTTAGCTGATCCGGATTATATATATGTACATACACATCGCGCTAATTCACCGCACAATTCTTCCAAATATTAGCCTAATAATTCTGTACTTAATTATATCCGGGCACATCTCAATGCTAAAAAATCCAACATTACAAT